ATTCGTCGTAACACTCATAACGATCAACTTTACGAAGATCCCATTGTATTCCGGAAGCCCGTAGCATTGGTCCTGATAAACCCCAATTTAGTGCTTCTTCTGCGCCAATAATGCCTACGCCTTCAACTCGTTCTAAAAAAATAGGATTCCGTGTAATAAGCTTTTCATATTCAGCAACCCCGGTTAAAAAATAATCGCAAAAATCCAAACATTTATCTATCCAGCCATGAGGTAGATCAGCAGCTACTCCTCCGATACGAAAATAATTATGCATCATGCGCATACCGGTAGCAGCTTCGAATAGGTCATATATCAATTCTCGTTCTCGCAAAATATAGAAAAAAGGGGTCTGTGCCCCAATATCTGCCATAAAAGGGCCAAGCCATAACAAATGGGAAGCGATACGACTCAACTCCAACATAATAGCTCTGATATAGCTAGCCCTTTTAGGTACTTGAATATTGCCTAGCTGTTCGGGTCCATTTACGGTTATTGCTTCTGTGAACATAGTAGCTAAATAATCCCAACGTGTTACATAAGGCAAATATTGTATAATTGTTCGATTTTCTGCAATTTTCTCCATCCCTCTATGTAAATAACCCAATATTGGTTCACATTCAATAACATCTTCACCGTCGAGAGTAACGATCAGTCGAAGAACACCATGCATTGATGGGTGGTGAGGACCCATATTGACTATCATGAGGTCTTTTCTTGTAGTTGGTGCAATCATAAGTTTTTTCCCGAGTCATTCTTCCCATGCATTGCTGAAAGTAAAAAGAAGTTCATCAAAATTGAAACGACTAAGCTCAAATGGTATCACGCTTCAAATTAACGAGTTTTTAGCTCTCGAATATTCAACTTGCCAATTAATTCTTTGTAGCGTTCTCTATTTTTTTTTGACAAATAGGCCAGCAGTCGTTGACGTTTTCCCAAAATTTTCCGCAAACCTCTCTGAGATGAAGAGTCTTTTTTGTGCAATTCCAAATGTGAAGTAAGTCTCCTTATCTTAGTCGTGAAACTGAATACTTGAAATTCAACAGACCCCCTGTTTTCTTCGTTTTCTTTTTGAGAAATAACCGAAATGAATGAATTTTTTACCATAAAAAAAAGCCCCTTTCCCTTTTTACAGATATGGATTTTACCGATCAGTAATAATAATGCCATTAATTTGAATGTGATATATACAATAATCTAATCCGAATTTATTTATGAACTCCTAATTTTCTGAATTCAAATCACTCAATTCAATTTGAAATTGGATTTAGATAGGGATAGAAAAGGATTGGTACATTTTCGCATCGAAGAATTTAGATTTAAAATGAAGAAGTTTTTGTTGATTCATTTCGAGATCTAATTGAGCCATTAATTTATTTCATATTGGATATTAGAATGAAATGTGAGACAAGGCATGTGATCTGTGTATTTGTTTGCTTTCATATACCCTATATTATATATATATAGGGTATAGGATATATAGAAAAAGTGTATTATCCACGAATTTTCAATCGTGGATACAGATGTATCCTTAACATACTGAAACGACTGCTATTATTGGTATCAAACCAATAACGATTCATACAAGCTAAATCCTCTAATCGATAATTAGGCCAAAGAAAGAACTTTAATTTCATTAATTTATTTTTCTCTCTATCAAGATGCTTACTGTCATGCGAAACTTGGCTGCTGTTTTTTACGTTCTTTCCATTCCAAAATACTGGATTTCTATCTCCACCATTTCTATTCTTTGAATTGGAATTGAAACAATTTAGAATTCTCAATTTTCTACGACGTCTAAACGATAAAATAGTTTCAGGAACAAGCAAATCAAAATGATTTTTGTCTCTATTTCCAGATATTCTTTGATGTGCTGAAATAGTTTCATCAAAATTATTCTTAGAACCATATCTTTGTTCTTGGTATTTTTTATTAGTTTGGTGTTTACTCTTATGAACCAACGAAATACCTATGGTTTGATACATAATAAATTGGCCATCGTTTTTTCCAGACAGACGAATGGGTTCTATAATCAATACTCCCTTTTTCATCAATTCTGTAAGAGTTAAATTCTTCTGAATCAGCATTATATCCAAACAAATTTCTCTCGTTTGAATCGAGGAGATAGTAATTTTTTTTGGATCTATCAGTCTAAGCAGGAGACAACATACCTTGATATTATTCATCATTCGTTGATTCAAAGTATCGTCCCATCTTAATTGAAAAAGAAAAAAACGTTTCAGGAAGGAATCTAGTTCTGCTTCCGTGTTGCTTTTGTATTGTTTTTTCTTTTTCACTTTTTTCATGTCTGATCTTGCAGAATTTTCTTCAAGATCTTTTTGTTGTGAGAGAACGGATCCAAGATCTCCTCGACTTGTGGGTTCTTTTTCTTCTTGATTTCGATGCTTTTTATTCGATGGTATCAAAAAACTTCCTTTTTTCTTTTCATTGATCTTTTTATTTTCAATACTATTTTCATTTCTATTCAAATTTAAAAGAAGTAATTTTCTTGGTATAAACCAAGGTTTCGTTTTATAGGCATTATAAAGTAACACAAGTTCTGGGAAGAACCAAAGTTCCAGATTCGATATGTGACGCTTTAGCATTTTTTCATTCATTCCCATCCAATCAAAAAAAACTTTGTGAGAGTTTGGTGGATTGATTTCTGGAATCATAAGATAAAAAAGATCTTTTTTAGGAATTATTTGATAATTATTAGTATGAATTTGAGTATTTTGATTCCTATTGGTATCGATCGTGATCCAGGCCTCAATATCAACTTTTTGTCTAAGATAAAAATTGATAATTTTCCAATCCAAATATTTTCTATCGGCCATTTTTTCCATATAGAGAATATCGACCTTTCCTAGAAAATTATTGATAGGGATGTTTCTCAGCATATTAAAAAGGCTTTCTTTATGCGTGTTATAAGAAAGCTCTTGGTTCTTATGTCCTTGAAACGGAGAAAAGCATTCCTTTTTATTTTCATAATTAAGAAATTTATATGATAAAAGATCATATCTATAGTATTTTTTAAAATTATCTTTTTGATTAGATAATGAATATATTTCAAATGGGTTTTGTTTTTTGGAACCAATTAATTGGTCTTTTTCATATGAATGCCTTTTGCTAAAATTTGATTTTTTAGCTATACGCCGCTGATGAACTGTATTTCGCCACTTTTCTGGTATTAATCTAGACCATCTGATCTGAGATAAATCGTATTGATAATGTCCTCTTAACCAGTTTTTCCATTGATTCATTTCATAACTCGGAAGTTTCTTATCTCCTAATTTCGAATGAACCATTCCTTGTGTTTCAAAAGAATCCTTTATTTCAGGCTTAAGAAAAAAAGGGATTCCTTGAGATTGAAAAACAGAGCTCAATTTATACGAGTTACTGACTTGGATTTGTGATAATTTGTAAAATACATATGCTTGTGACATGTATGATAAGTCATACAAAATAGGTGAATTTGTTTTACTATTACTAATATTATCAAATGACTTTTTTATAGTCGAAATAAAGGCAATTGGATTTGTATTTTTTTTATTAATTATTTCTTGTTTTCTTTCGTTATTGTAAATGGATTTATCAATAATTTTTTTTGTTGATTCAAGAAAAAGTTCTGTATTCATTTTGGGAATATTAATGATAGATAAAAATATTTCTGTGTATATTCTTTCAATGAAAAATTTCAAAAAAAGGGGTAATTTAGAAATTAATCGAGCATTTCTTTTTTTTAATATTTTCCATTTGTCGAATCTTTTAGCATTATAACTTGTTTTGTTAGGACTAATATTATTTATATTTATTTTTGGAGTTACTTTTTTTTTCTCTTTTGTGATTCTTTCTATTTGATTTCGAATTGTACTTGTTCTATCAGTCAGATCCTTCATTTTTTTTTCTGTCAATGAAGAATTTGTCGAACTCGGAGATGCAATTTGACTAAATGATTCGTGAATTATCTGATTGCTGATTATGGAATCTTTTTTTTCTTTAATTTCACTCGATTCATATACTTCTACTTCTCTTAATCGAAATAATAGAATTGGATTTACTTTTGAAAGTTCTTTTATTATTTTTTTTATAAAAATAACACTTTTGATAACCCGTTTTTTTGTTTCTTTTGATACTTTTCGAAGTAATTTTGTTTTTGCTTTAAAAACTATTAGAACTCGAAAATACTGCTTTTTAAATTTTCCAATTTTTCTTTCAAGTTCCTTAAAAATGGGTTTAAAAAAGGAAGGTCGTTTTCGGGGCGAACCAAAAGGAAGTTCAGCTTCCATTCCCCAAACTGTTAAAAAACAAAAATCATCTTTTTCTTTTTTCTTTTTTATTAGATCTTTCTGAGAGGATCGTAGTTTCGATTTGTGCCAAGGTTTCAGACAGAAAGGAAATAAGATTTTTATCTGAATACCGTCTGTCAACCAATTTTTCGGAAATTCTGTTTCCGATAACGGAACACCATTATAAGTACATTTAACATGCATCTCTGTATTCCATTCCTCTAAATCCTCAGACCATTCAGGAAGTTGCAATAGGCATATACGTCCAATATTTTTTGCAATTATCAATGAAGGTAATAGAATATATTTTCTCAAAATAGATTGAGTTAGTAACATGGAACCTCTTATTACTTGCGCAAATGGGATGGTATCCCAGGCCTCTGCTATGTCTATTCGCGCTTTCTCCTTTCTTTTGTTCTTCTCTTTGTTTTCTTCTCTTTTTGTTTGTTCTTCTGTATACTCTACAATTTTTAATGCTTCCCCCTTACCCACCCAATTTCTCAAAATTAGTTTAATCAACCCGGAGATATCAAAAGATAAAAGAGGGGATTTTTTTATTCTGTCCAAAAAAAGAGGGGAATGCACATTTGCTTGAAACAATTCCCAAATAACTATTTTACGCCTTTGAGCCCGCATAGAACCTTTGATTATACCTCGCCGAAAATCTGATTGTTGTGAATAGCGTATCAAAGCCATTTCGTCTGGTTGATCGGA